ATGTATTATGTATATTATATATATTTATATTTCTTAATATATATGAAATATTCAAATTACATTACTTGAATTTTGTATATTATTTTTGTATATATTCCTTTAGAAAACAAGAAATCTAAAATACGTATATGATTATTACATTATGTAAATATCAGAATGAAGATAGAAAATAGAAATCTATTTGTCTATTAAAATATAAAATAGAATCATTTTAGAATATTTTTCTTTTCTTTTATTATTTTTTTCTATTTGTATGTTATGATATTCTTGAGGGATTTTTGAAATTTATGGAATTAAGTATTAAGTATAGATAATGACTAATAAAGAGTAATTTATATTGAACAATATATGTCTTTCACATACAACGATAAAAAGGAGTAACCTACCTTTTGAATGGCAGTTCCAAAAAAACGTACTTCTATGTCAAAAAAGCATATTCGTAGAAATCTTTGGAAAAAAAAAGGATCTTTAGAGGCAGTAAAAGCTTTTTCTTTAGCTAAATCTGTTTCCACCGGACAGTCAAAAAGTTTTTTTGTGCGACAAAAAAAAGTCTTGGAAAAATCTTAATTGACATGTTTCAAAGAACTTCCAAATTTCCATTTTTGAATTGTAAGACAAATGATTCAATTTTACTAAATTATATTTGTATTTCACTTCTCATATTAGTTAGAGCTAGGTAATATGAAAAATAAGAATCTTTCTGTCTACTTGATTCAAAGTACTCAGTATTGTGTATTTTATTCTTTTTTAGCATTTTTTTTCGATTTTTTATAGTCTTTATATATCTCTATTCTATTCTAATTCTATTTTAGTTATTTTCTTCTTTTTATTGTTTATGTTCTATTTTATTCTATTTATTTCAATTTCTATTGATTGATATTGAATTCGTGAAATGGTTTTTTCTTTCCTATGAATTGTGCTTTTCTATTTTGAAAAGCACAATTACGATAGACAAGGAAGAATCTGAATATTTCATTCTACTTTATACTAAGGTGTTGGATCTCAAAATCGTTAGAAAAGAATTATGAATTTGATACCCGACTGAGAACAAAACTATTGAGTTATGACTCTTCTGGATAAACAAGAGCTAGGTTTCTAGTTTCTAGTACGGAAAAGTTGATTATTCAAACTGAACTTACGAAGATACTAATTAAGTATTATTGATATTTTCTTTATATTTAACATTTCCAGATGAATGGAAATGCATCTTTCTTCATTGTTTCCTAAACTCTATTGAATATCGACAATTCAACATGAATTTACTATATATATATATTATATATTATATTATTTATTATTTAAGGTAAGCCGCCATGGTGAAATTGGTAGACACGCTGCTCTTAGGAAGCAGTGCTAGAGCATCTCGGTTCGAGTCCGAGTGGCGGCATAAAGAATTATTCATATTAATAATATAGACACAATAGATCTAATATAATCTAAAAGAGAATATTTGAAATATTCTCTTTTAGATTCTATTTAATCCCCCCCCGATTTCAATTATTTAAAAGGGACTCTTCTTTATGATATTTGCAACCTTAGAACATATATTAACTCATATTTCCTTTTCGATCATCTCAATTGTGATTCTGATTCATTTGATGAACTTATTAGTCTACGAAATCGAAGGATTACATAATTCGTCAGAAAAAGGGATGATAGCTACTTTTTTCTCTATAACAGGGTTTTTAGTTATTCGTTGGATTTCTTCGGGACATTTTCCCTTAAGTAATTTATACGAATCATTAATCTTCCTTTCATGGAGTTTATCCATTATTCATATGATTCCGTATCTTGGGAATCATAAAAATGATTTAAGCGCAATAACTGCACCAAGTGCCATTTTTACCCAAGGTTTCGCCACGTCAGGTCTTTCAACTGAAATGCATCAACCCGCAATATTAGTACCTGCTCTACAATCTCAGTGGTTAATGATGCATGTCAGTATGATGCTATTGAGCTATGCAGCTCTTTTATGCGGATCATTATTATCAGTTGCTCTTATAGTGATTACATTTCAAAAAAGAATCGATTCTTTTTTGAAAAACAAGAATTTTTTCAGTTTAAGGAAGTCGTTTTTCTTTGGTGATATAGAATATTTGAACCAAAAAGGAAGTGTATTAAAAAATACTTCTTTCTTCTCATTTCAAAATTTTTACAAATATCAATTAATTCAGCGTTTGGATTATTGGAGTTATCGTGTCATTAGTTTAGGGTTTACCTTTTTAACCATAGGCATTCTTTCTGGAGCAGTATGGGCTAATGAAGCATGGGGTTCTTATTGGAATTGGGACCCTAAGGAAACTTGGGCATTTATTACTTGGACCATATTTGCAATTTATTTACATACTAGAACAAATCCAAAATTGCAAGATCAAGGGACAAATTCGGCATTTGTAGCTTCTATAGGATTTCTCCTAATTTGGATATGCTATTTTGGGATCAATCTTTTAGGAATTGGGTTCCATAGTTATGGTTCATTCCAATGAATATATAATTGAATAAAAGAAAATACATGAAGAATACATAAAAAAATCGTCTGATACACAATGCAATGAAAATTTGTGCGAGTTTTTGAGAACCTTTTGAATAATTCCTCTATTTAAAAGGTTCTCAAAAACTTTAGATGTATCTCATTACAATTATAATTCACCCTTCCCTTTTTTTTTCATTGTACAACGAAGAATCGTGAAAATATGAAAGTCAAAGAATTCTAAGACTTTCTTTCCAATTAATGAAATTTAGTATTGAATCTAAAAAAAGAATTAGTATCTATAAAAATAATTAGATAATAGAACTTGTACCTTGTAAACCGATAACGGGAGAACGAAATCAGGATAAAAACCAATTCCTATAATTATGAAACCCATGTGAGATACGGAAGAATAGGCAATACGTTTTTTTTTTAAATTGCGTTGACCGAGAGAAGTTGAAGCTGCATAAATGATTTGTATTATTCCTACTATCACCAACCAGGGAGATAATCTAGAATGAGCGTGAGCTAATAATTCCATATTGATCCGAATCAATCCATATGCTCCCATCTTTAATAATATTCCAGCTAAAAGCATACATGTACTGTAATGTGCTTCCCTGTGGGTATCTGGTAACCATGTATGTAGGGGTATCATCGGCGATTTGACAGCATAAGCAATAAGAAAACCAAAACAGAGTATTATTTCCAATGCTGCAAGATACGATTGATTAGCTAATTTTTCTAAATCTAATGTTGGTTCATTGGAACCATATAAACCCATACCTAGAACTCCTATTAAGAGAAAAATGGAAACTCCGGCAGTGCACAAAATAAACTTTGTAGCCGAGTACAGGCGTTTTTTTCCTCCCCACATGGATAAAAGTAAGTAAACAGGAATTAATTCTAATTCCCACATGATGAAAAAAAGTAAAAGGTCTCGAGAATAAAATGATCCTATTTGGCCACTATACATTGCTAACATCAAGAAATAGAAGAATCGCGGATTTCGAGTAACTGGCCAAGCTGCTAAAGTAGCTAAAGTAGTGATAAATCCTGTCAGTAAAATGGGTCCTATGGAAAGCCCATCGGTTCCCAGTCTCCAGTGAAAATCAAAAAGATTGATCCATTTATAATCCTCCTTCAATTGGATTAATGGATCGTCCAATTGGAAATGATAACAAAATACATAGGTCATTAGAAGGAGCTCTAGGATACATATACATAGAGTATACCACCTATACGCCTTATTTCCCTTATGAGGGAAAAAGACAATTGAAGAACCCGCGAATATGGGCAAAACAAGAAGTATTGTTAACCAAGGAAAAGAACTCGTGATAAAGACAAGATAAAATTAGACCAGAAAAGTCCGTACTCGAGAAAAGAAAATAGATTATTCTTCTCCCGAGCACGAGGTTTTGTCGGTAAAGAGGAATCAAATGATTCAAGTGGAGTTTTTTGTCACATATCAATAAGAAAGACCCATGCTGCGAGTTGTTTCATGCCATAAATAAACACGGACACTCAAAAAATCCGTTGGACAAGCGGATTCACATCTTTTACAACCTACACAATCCTCGGTTCTTGGCGCAGAAGCAATTTGCTTAGCTTTACATCCGTCCCAAGGTATCATTTCCAATACATCCGTGGGGCAAGCTCGAACACATTGGGTACATCCTATACATGTATCATAAATCTTTACTGAATGTGACATTGGGTCTATAAATTCCAGTTTTGAACACAAAAGATTTTCGATCTGGTAAAATAAGATAAGAAAATGAAATAAATCATAGATTTTTTATTGTAGACACCAGACGAATCAATGATTTATCAAAATTTGAAGAATCAATAGATTTTCTAATCTGTTTATGAGAAAGGGCCAAGATACTTTGATTTCCATTTCAATAATCATGAAATATGAGTTTACGAATTCAATTCATGTGAATTTTCCTATATTTCTATTATATAGAAATAGAATTAAATTAAGGATATTCTGATATATTATATATCAGAATCAGAATATCAGATAAATACGTTTGTTATTAGGTTAGTTATAGAATAAGTTCGTAACTATAAATCATAAATCTATATGAAAAAAGAGAAGAAAGAAAAATAAAGATATTCTAATATTCTATTATCTTATTATTCTAATTCTATTAGATTCTATTTAGAATATTCTATCTAAAAGTCTTATGTTTTGATTTCTATGTGAAAATAGAAGAATTCTAACTAATTATTCAGCAAATTCGATTGATTGATACGAGTTGATTTTCTGTTACGATGGATCGACGAAACAATAGCTAGCCCAATAGCTATAACAAAGATTGAGAAGATTTCTCCTTTTAATTGCCGACTATTAAATATATCGGAAAATGTGACAAGATTTATATTCACCGAATTCAGTATAAGCTCAAGACACATAAGTGCTCTAACCATGCTTCGGCTTGTGATCAGTCCATAGATACCGATAGAAAATAAATAAACACTTAGAAAAAAGTACATGCTCTAACATCATTGATAAATCCCTCATCTATCTCGATTGATTTCAATATGAACAAAAATGAAACCGATTCAGTTGACTAGACTAGAAGAATTACATAACAAAAGAAGATATTCACAGTAGATTGAAACAAAATAGATTAAATCCATTTTCATTCTTTAATTTTAAAAAAGGAAGTTCTTATTTCTTATTATATTAGAATTCTATTATTGACGAGCCATAGTAATTGCACCTATCAAAGAAACTAAAAGAATTATAGAAATGAGTTCAAAAGGGAGATAAAAATCTGTGGATAAATGAATCCCAATTTGTTGAACGTTACTTATTAAGTCCTGTTCTATAATCTGATTTGATCTTGTAGTCCGAAAAATTCCGGACCATGACGTATCTGGGATAGTAGTCATTAATGAAAAAAGAATATTTCTTTTATTCTTTGATATTCATATTTACATATTGAATTCTATGAATTAGATTTCTATTTTATAGTATTGAAATCTCAATTCATTTTTTATCTATTTTCTAGAAAATAGATAAAAAAGAGTTCACGTTCCACCGAATCACACGTAGAGATATTGCTAACACACATAGAGTTAATGGTATTTCATAACTAATCGATTGAGCTGCAGCTCGTAGACCGCCTGAAAAGGAATACTTCTTATTTGATCCATATCCTGACATAAGAAGACCAATGGGGACAATACTTGAAAAGGCAATCCATAAAAAAACACCTATACTGAGATCAGCTAAAACAAGGTGATATCCAAAAGGAATTACTAAATAACTTAGTAGAATTGATAGAAACCCTATAGAGGGTCCGACCCTAAATAAACGAATATTACCTCTAGATGGAAGAAGATCCTCCTTCAAAAGTAGTTTGGTCCCATCCGCTAAAGCTTGAAGAATTCCTAACGGGCCGGCATATTCAGGTCCAATACGTTGTTGTATTGCTGCAGATATCTTTCTTTCTAACCACACAATGACTAATACCCCATTGTGATTCCTAAGACAAGGATTAAAATGGGGACAAAAATCCATATGAATTCATAGACTTCTTTTAAGGATTCTAATCTATAAAAAGAATTAATAGTTTGTACTTCTGTCGTATCAATTATCATTTCAACGATCAACTCCTCCCATAATGATATCTATACTACCTAGTATTGTCATTATATCAGCCAATTTCATTCTTTTAACTAGCTGGGGAAGAATTTGCAAATTGATGAAACCGGGTGGACGAATTTTCCATCTCCAGGGGAAAACACTACTATCTCCTATTAAAGAAATTCCTAATTCTCCTTTTGGGGCCTCTACCCTTACATAAAGTTCTTGTTTTAACAATTCAAAATTGGGTGAAAGTTTTTTAGTAATAAATCTATATTCAAAATTATTCCATTCGGAATCCTTTGTCCTATGAAAACGCCGGTTTTCTAAATTTTCATAAGGTCCTCCAGGAATTCCTTCTAGAGCCGGTTGAATGATTTTTATGGATTCTTGCATTTCACCGATTCTTACTAAATAACGAGCTAATGTATCGCCTTCTTTTTGCCATTTGGCTTCCCAATCAAATTTATTGTAACACTCATAGCGATCAACTTTACGAAGATCCCATTGGATTCCAGAAGCTCGTAACATTGGTCCTGATAAACCCCAATTTATTGTCTCCTCCCCACCAATAATGCCCACTCCTTCAACTCATTCCAAAAAGATGGGATTTCGCGTAATGAGCTTTTGATACTCAACAACTTCTGTTAAAAAAGAATCACAGAAATCAAAACATTTATCTATCCAGCCATAAGGTAAATCCGCAGCTACTCCTCCGATGCGGAAAGAATTATGCATCATCCGCATACCTGTGGCGGCTTCGAATAGATCATATATTCATTCCCTCTCTCTGAAAATATAGAAAAAGGGAGTCTGTGCACCAATATCGGCCATAAAAGGGCCAAGCCATAACAAATGGGAGGCTATACGGCTCAGCTCCAGCATAATAACTCTAATATAACTGGCCCTTTTAGGCACTTGAACACTTTCCAATCGTTCTGGTGCATTTACTGTTATTGCTTCTGTGAACATAGTAGCTAAATAATCCCAACGTGTTACATAAGGCAAATATTGTATAATTGTTTGGTTCTCCGCTATTTTTTCCATCCCTCTGTGTAAATAGCCCAATATAGGTTCACAGTCAATAACATCTTCACCATCCAGAGTAACGATCAGCCGAAGAACACCATGCATTGATGGGTGGTGAGGACCCATATTGACTATTATGAGATTTTTTCTTGTAGCCGGTACAGTCATATATTTTTCATTTTCCTAATTTCATGAAATTAGGAAAATGAAAAATATAAAAAAAATAATAACTGAAACTAATAAAATAAGAAAAGAATGAAAAAAATAAAAAATAACAAGGATAATGATAATAAGAATAAAATAATAAGAAATTCAAATTTAATTAACGAGTTTTTGGTTCCCGAATATCTAACTGATCCATTAATTTCTTATAACGCACTTTCTTTTTCTTTGACAAATAAGTCAATAATCGTTGACGTTTTCCCAGAATTCTTCGTAGACCTCTTTGCGATAAAAAATCTCTTTTGTGCAATTCTAAATGTGAAGTAAGTCTCCGTATCTTACTGGTGAAATGGAATACTTGAAATTCAACAGACCCACTATTTTCTTCTTTTTCTTCTTGTGTAATAACTGAGATGAATGAATTTTTGACCATAAATTAAGATTTCTATCTTTCTTTTCTGTGAATTTTACGGATCAGGAAAAATAATAATATTTCTTATGTCAGTTATTTTCATCTAGTATACATCAAAATTGGATTTCATTCATATACTACTTTGTTTTTTCTTTATGTGGTTTATGTTTCTATGTTTTGTATATTTGATCCAAATATACAAAACATATATGTATTCACGAAAGAAAACAATTTCTTTTTATTTTACTTAAAAGGATTCCGTTATTCCTAATGAAAATTGATACACTATGAAATTACACTATGAAATCAGCATCATGTAGTAGAATGTTACACAGTGTATATGTTTCGGCTTTCATCTATTAATCTACCAAATATGTTACACGATATGTAGGAAATCCACTATAGATTTTTTTCATTTTTCATTGGAATTGAATTCATTCTGAATTGTGAATACATATGTATTCTTGACATACTGAAACGACTGCTGTTATTGGTATCAAACCAATAGCGATTCATACAAGCTACATCTTCTAATCGAAAATTGGGCCAAAGAAACAATTTGAATTTCATGAAATCTTTTCTATCTGTATTAATATGTTTGTCCTCATTCAAAAATTGTCCACAGTTTCTTATTTTGTTTTCATTGCAAAATCTTGTATTTCTATCCACAACATGAAAATTCCGGGAATTGAAACAAATTCGAATTCTAAATTCTCTACGACGTCTGGGAGATAGAATATTTTCAGGAACAAGTAAATCATAATGATTTTTGTCTCCACTCAAAAATATGTTGCTGTGTCGTGCAATGGATTTTTCAAACCCCCCTTTCTCAATATATCTTTTTTTTGTGTATTTTTTCTTTGTTTGATGCTTTTTCTTATCGACCAATGAAATATCCATAGTTTGATATATAATATATTTTCCTTTCCTTTGTATAGATAGACAAATTGGTTCAATAATAAATATTCCCTTTCTTATCAATTCTGCAAGAACTAGGTCCTTTTGAATCAGCATTTCATCTATATTTATATCACCTCTTTGAATCGAAGATATAGCAATTTCCTTTGGATTTCTTAGTCTAAGTAGGAGACAATATATCCTGATATTTTTCATTATTTCTTTCTTCAAGGGATCAGCCCATCTTAGTTGAAAAAGTAAATATTTTTTCAAAAAGAAATCTAGTTCCATTTCATTCTTGCTCTTATATTGTTTCTTTTTTAGAACCTTTTTCATTTCTAATCTTGCGTAATCTTCTTCAACAGTTTTTTGATTTTCTTTTTTTCTTTTTCGTAGATTCCATACAAGATTTCCTTGGACCTGTTGTTCATTCTCTTCCTGCTTGGAATTTCCTAATTCACGATCTTTTTTTTTATTAGATGATTTCTTTGGATTTACGTTAATGCTTTTACTTTTTTCATTTATAGAAGAATGAAAAAAGAGTGATTTGATTGGGATGATCCAAGGTTTAAATTTATATACATCAAAAAGTAGCACAAATTCTGGGAAGAACCAAGTTTCTAGATTGGATATAGTATCATGATTTGATGCGGTATCATAGAACCTTTCTTTATTCATTCCCATGCAATCAAAAAAGAAACTTTTTTGATTGCATGGTTTGATCTCTTGATGAATTGTAGGAAAAAAAAGATCTTTTTTTTCCATTTTTTTGAAATTCTTAATTTCAGTTTTAGTATCTTTCTGAATCTTGATACCAATATGTACATCGGTCCAGATCTCACTATTATTTATAAAACAAAGATGAAGAATTCTACAATCAAGATATTTTCTATCCAGATTTGTATTCCTATCAATAAGATATCCTTTTTCTAGATAATTATTACTAGGTATACTTACCAATACATAAAATGATTCAGGTTTCGATATATTGAAATGAGATAGAATTTCTTGGTCCCCGTTTATTTCTAATGTTGATCCAGAAATGTATAAATTAGGAAGGTTTATGTATTTATATGAGAAAAGATCATATCTGTAATGTTTTTTCCATTTGTCTTTTTGACTCATAAATGAATTTGCTGCATAGTCATCTTTTTTCATGGAATAAATAAATTGGTATTTTTGATATAAATCCAATTGGTTTGATTCCTTGTTTTGAATCATACGATGTTTATTGATTCTATTTCGCCATTCTTTAGGTACTAATGGAGACCTTTTTTTTTGAGATAAATCGTATTGATAATGACCTTTTAACCAATTTTTCCATTCGTTCATTACATACGTATGAATTTTATTATGTGAGTGAAATATTCCATGTATCATACAATAGTCTTTTAAATTATCCTTAAAAAAAGGATAGCTCCCTTGATATTTAAGTACAGGTCTCAATTGATGCTTATTAAGTAATTGGTTTTGTGATATTTTGTAAAAAACATATGCTTGGGACAGGGAAGATAAGTTCCAATAAGTATTGGAATTTTGATTGCTATTCGTAGTATTATCAGTATTTGAAAACGATTTGAATTTTTTTATAGTCAAAAGAAAATTCATTGTATTTTGATTTGTTTCATCAATTCCTTCTTGTTCTTGATTTATTTCATTGTTGTAAATGGATTTAGTAAAGATCTTTTTTGTTGATTCAAAGAAAAGTTGTGCATTTATCTTAGAAACGGTAATGGTACATAGCAAAATATCTATGTATATTTTTTCAATGAATGATTTGATAAAGTAGTGTGATTTACGCATTAATCGGATATTTTTCCTTTTTAATATTTTCAAAATATGTTTCTGTGATCCCGATCCTTTATTATAAGAAATTAGAACTATTTCTTTTTTTTTCTTGTCTTTTGCGGTTTGTTCAATTTGATTTCTTATTTTGATTGTCTTATCAGAAAGGTCTTTCATTCTTTTTTCTATTACGGACGATTCGCGAAGAATCTTATTATTTCTTGTGAAATCTTTTTTGTTTTCGTTTGGTTCATATACTTTTTCTTTCCTTAATTTCAATAAGAAAATTGGATTTACTTTCTCCAGTTTTTTCATTATTAGTTTGATAATTTGAACGACCCCTTTTGTTTTTTCTTTTCTAATTTTTAGAAAGGATTTTATTTTTTTATTTATTTTATTTAAAGATTTTAAAACTTTTGAAAATTTATTTTTCACCTTTTTTTTTCTTTTTTGGAGTTCTTTATAAATAGGTTCAAAAAAAAAAGGTCGTTTTCGGGGAGAACCAAAGGGAAGTTCCGCTTCCATTCCCCAGACTGTTAAAAAACAAAAATTTGTTTTTTTCTCTTTTTTTTTCATTAGATCTCTATGATGAGATTGTGCCTTAGATTTTCTCCAAGGTTTTAGACAGAAAGGATATAGAATCTTTATCTGAATACCATCTATTAACCAATCTTGGGGAAATTCTTTTTCTGATAATTGAACACCATTATAGGTGCATTTAATATGGATTTCTCTATTCCATTCCTTAAAATCCTCGTCCCACTCGGGAATTTGGAATAATAACATACGGAAAAGGTTTTTGGCTATTATTAATGAAGGCAATAGAATGTATTTTCTAAGAAAAGATTGGGTTATTAACATCAAACTTCTTATTACTTGAGTAAATATAAAAGCATCCCAAGCTTCTGATATTTCTATCTGTTCGTTTTTATATCTTTTTTCCTCTTTCTTCTTTTCTTCTTTTTTATCGGCATTTTCAAAAGAGGAAATTTTTAATTCTGATTCTTGTTCTCTGCCCATCCAATTCCTAAAAATTAGATTCTTCATTTCGTTGATATCAAAAGACGAAAAAAAAAACATTTTGTCTAGACGATCCAAAAAAAGTGGGGAATGTACATTTACTTGAAAGAGGTCCCAAATAACTGTTTTACGTCTTTGAGCGCGCATGGATCCTTTGATTAGATTGCGACGAAAATCCGATTGTTGTGAGTAACGTATCAAAGCCACCTCTCCCTCTTCCATTGGATCATCGTTTTTATCATTGTTACTAGTATTCTGAATACTAGAAATAGAAATAGAATTGGTATTCTGATCATTATCGTTATAAATTATCACAAGTTTGGCTCTTCTTGAATGAATCTCATGATCGTCTTCCTCCAATTCTTCTCCATTTTCTTCTTCCTCTTCTTCCAATTTCTCGGTTAATTTGTATGACCATCGAGAAACCTTTTTACTTACTTCTTCTATTCTAATTCCAATAGATTCTTTTTTCATTTTTTTTTGATCTTTTGTATGTGTTGTAATTACATCAAATACAAATTGCAAATATTTTGCTTGACTTTCTGAATCAATTCCTTTTTCTTCTTTAGAATTCAAAAATGATTGACGGTGGAGTTCTACGGAATCATTAATAAGTAGATCATGAATCTTATTTAGAAAAAAAGATTCTACTAAATCTTCTGTATCTGTATAAGTATTCATAATTACGCATGAATCTAATTCTTTTCTCGTTCCTCGATATGGTCCGTTGAAAAAAGGATCATATGCTTTTGGCAAGCATTTTTTTTTTTTTTCATCATCACATAATATGGTTCTTTTTTCAAGCATATCCAGACTAGAGGATCCCTCATTTTTTTCTAGAATTTGGATTCGTCTTTTCAATTCATTGTTCAAATTGCACTTTTTTTTTTCATTAGTATAAATCCAAGAATTATAAAGATCTTCGTCGTATAGTTTTTCTATTATGTATAAAGAAATTCTTTGTTCTAGCATTTCCGAAAAAGTCGATAAACTGGGCGGATATGTAAAGGATATTATTTGTTTCCCATCACTTGTACATGTAAAAAAAAAAAATTGTGACATTTCATTGCGTAAAGCATTTTCTAATTTCTTATTTTTTATATATCGTAATGGACGATTCCATC